AAGAACCAGATTTTCGTCGAGCCTTAATCAAAACCTCTAGCCGTCTTCAAAGGCGTAAAATGGTTATTTGGGGACCGTCTCAAGGAAATCCCCATTCCCCGCTTTTTTTGGAAAAAACGGAAGATTTTCCTTTTCCTATATCTGACCTAATGAAACTTTTTTTTTTTATTAGAGATTGGTCGGGCAAAAAGTCAGAATTCGAGATTTTAAATCAACAATTCCAAATAAAAAAAAACGACCAGGAAGACGCAATAGAATTCTGGGAGAACATTCCATATGCACAAAAATCAAGAAGTGTTCTGTTACTAGCTCAATCAATTTTTAGAAGATATATTAAATTACCCTTATTAATAATAGCTAAGAATATCGGCCGTATTTTATTGAGACAATCTCCGGAATGGTACGAGGATTTCCAAGATTGGAATAGAGAAATTTATCTAAAGTGTAGCTATAATGGTCTTCAATTTTCCAAAACAGAATTTCCTAAAAATTGGTTCAGCGAAGGTTTTCAAATCAAAATCCTATATCCTTTTCGTTTGAAACCTTGGCACAAATCTAAGCTACGACTCTCTGATAGAGATCAAAAGCAACAAGATGATTTTGATTCTTGTTTTTTAACAGTTTTTGGAATGGAAACGGAATATCCTTTTGGTCCTCCGCGAAAAACACCTTCCTTTTTTGAACCAATTTTGAAAGATATAGACTATAAAGTCAAAATAAGAAAATTTAATTTTAGAGTTCGAAGAGCTTTAAAAAAAATAAAAAAAAAAGAAGAAAAAGCATTAGTATTTGTAAAACAAATACTAAAAGAACTTTTAAAAGGAAAGAAAATTCCATTATTTATACCGCGAGAAATATACAAATCAAATGAAACTGAAATAGAAAAGGATTTTATAATAAGCAATCCGATAATTCATGAATCACTTAGTCAAAATCGATCTACAGGTTTCACAAATTATTCACAGGCAGAAGAAGAAATGAAACATAGAATTGATAAAAGAAACACAATCATAAATCAAATAGAAATAACGAAAAAAAAAAAAAAGAATAATGGAAAATCACCGCCAAAAATTTGGAAAATATTCAAAATAAAAAATATTGAATTATTAATTCAATTTTTCTTTGAAAAGATATACATAGATATCTTTCTATGTATCATTAATATGCGCAGAATCGCTCTACAACTTTTTATGGAATCAACAAAAAAAATTATTAAGAAATACATTGACAATAACGAAACAAATCAAGAAAAGAAAAAAAAAAAAAATAAAATGGACTTTATTTCGACTATCAATATAAAAAAGGCTTTTGATAATCTTAGAAATAGTAAGGGGAAGTCACATATTTTTTTTGATTTATCTTACTTGTCACAAAAATATGTATTTTTCAAATTATCACAAACCCAGGTTATTCACTTCAATAAGTTCAGATCTATTCTTCAGTATAATGGACCGTCTTTTTTTCTTAAGAATGAAATAAAGGATTTTTTTGGAAGACAAGGAATATTTGATTCCGAAGTAACACATAATCAACTTCCAAATTATGGAATGAATCCCTGGAAAAACTGGTTAAGAGGTCATTATCAATACGATTTATCTCAGATTACATGGTCTAGATTAGTCCCACAAAAAGGGCGAAATGGAAAAAAGAAATGCCAGACGTCTCAAAATAAGGATCTAAACAAATGGTATTCCTATGAAAAAGACCCATTATTTGATTACAAAAAAAAAAAAAACTCGAAAGTCTATTTATTACCAAATAAAGAAGATAATTTTCAAAAAAACTATAGATATGATCGTTTATCATATAAATATATTGATTCTGAAACTAAAAAGAAGGCCTATATTTATAGATCATCATTAGAAACAAATAAGAAGCAAGAAAATTCCACCAGAAAGAAAGAAAAAATTGTTAACATACTCAAAAATATTCCTATCAAGAATTATCTAGGAAAAAGCAATTATATATATATGGAAAAAAATAAAGATAGAAAATATTTGGGTTGGAAATTGAATAAAAATATTCAGGTTGAACCTAATAAGGACCAAAACAAAATAGGGGATAAAATTCATAATAATGGTCTTTTTTATCTTCCGATCGATTCAAATTCCGAAATCAATTACAAAAAGGTCTTTTTTGATTGGATGGGAATGAATGAAAAATTATTAATCTTAAATCGCCTCATATCAAATCCGAAAATTTTTTTCTTTCCAGAGCTTGTGATACTTTATCATAAATATAAAGAGAAACCTTGGTTTATCCCAAGCAACTTACTTCTTTTTAATTTGAATAGAAATCCAAATTTTAGTGAAAATCAAAATAGAAAGGGAAGGCAAGAGGAGGGTGAGGATTTTTTAAATTTTAGCCCATCCAATTCAAAACAATATTTTGAATTAAAGAATCAAAACAATATTGAAGAATCTTTTTTAGAATCAATTGAAAAACTAAACATATTATTTAAAGGAGATTTTCCTTTGCAATTAAGATGGACTGGACGTTT